GCCAGATTAGTCAACGTTTATATGTTTCGATGCAACAACAAGATGTTATTTGTAACAAGTAGTTTTGTTGGTTGGTTAATTGGTCACATTTGTTTCCTTTTATTGACGAAAAGATTATTCGACTGGATACGGATCTATCTTTTGAGTAGATCTAAGAAGGAACTTGTGTCAGCATTGGATAAGTACATTTATAAGTACCTTGGGGCAAAATTTCAGGTCCGTTTTTCACACTTTCAGTACCGTGTGGCAGAATTGAATAAGTACATTAAGTCAGAATTGAATAAATACAAAAAGAAGATTTATCAGTACCTTGTTAGGTCCCTTGGGGAAGAATTTGAATTCCTTATGCGAACCTTTCAGTGGGTTGTGTCAGAAATTCAGTACTTGCTGTTAATAAACTTGAGGAGAAACACGGGTCGGTTCGTGAATATTTTCTTATTTGTTACCTGTGCCTACTATTTAGGCAGAATACCTTTATTCATTTTTCCACATCCACTGACAAGCGTCCAAGCCCCACAACTGCAACCAAATTGGTTAGCCAGACAAGGCCGAGAAGCTGACACTTACTGGGAGGACGAGGACGAGGAAAAGGAAGAGGAAAAGAAAGAGGAAAATAAAGAGGAGATTGCACGAAAAAAAGTGCTATTCAAAGAAGAAATTCCTCCTCAGCGTTGGGGAATGGATCTGGATGAAGAAAAAGATCAAAAAGACCCCATAGTGGTGGACAGCATTTTAGCGTCCGATTTTTTTCAGTTTCAATGGACTCGTCCAGTACGATACATAAGCAATCAACACTTTTTTGGGGCTGTAAGAAAGGAAGCTTCACAATATTTTTTTGATACATGCCGAAGTGATGGAAAAAAAAGAATATCTTTTACAGATCCTCCTAGTTTTTCTAGTTTTAAGGAACTGACGAAAGGGATGATATCTTCGTCCACAGTAGAAAGACTCTCCTTTGATAAACTAGACAAAGATTGGCTTGATAAGAACAAACAAAGACAAAACAACTTAAATAACGAGTTTATAAAGAGAATTGAGGCTCTAGACACGGGATTTCTTTTTCTAGATATACTCGACAAAAGGACTCGGGTTTGTATTGAGAAAATGAACGAAACCTGCCTCTGCCTACCAAAAAGGTATGATCCTTTGTTGAATGGGCCCTCTCGTGGAAGAATCAAAAAATTTAGCAAAGTAATCGAGGATCCCGAAGAAAAGGAGAAAAGCGAAGAAAAGGAGAAAAGCGAAGAAAAGGAGAAAAGCGAAGAAAAGGAGAAAAGCGAAGAAAAGGAGAAAAGCGAAGAAAAGGCACCGAAAAGCGAAGAAAAGGCACCGAAAAGCAAAGAACAGGAGAAAAGGGAAGAAAAGGCACGTCTACGCGAAGAAGCACGTCTACGCGAAGAAGCACGTCTACGCGAAGAAGCACGTCTACGCGACGAAAGGGCACTTCTTCAATTGGGTGAATTTCGTGAAAAAGTCTACAATGTAATTCAATCTCGTAAATCTCGTGGAAGAAAAAAGAAGGAAATGCAATCTCGTGAAAAAGTCCAGAACGCAATGCAATCTCGTCGAAGAAAAAAAAATGGAATTACAAAATCTCGTGAAAGAATCGACGATGGAACTACAAAATCTCGTGAAAGAATCGACGCTGAACCTACAGAATCTCGTGAAAGAATCGACGATGGAACTACAGAATCTCGTGAAAGAATCGACGCTGAACCTACAGAATCTCGTGAAAGAATCGACGATGGAACTACAGAATCTCGTGAAAGAATCGACGCTGAACCTACAGAATCTCAACTTAAGCAAATCCTTGCTCTAAATCAAATTCATGAGACCCTTTTGCCAGGTTTCATTTTCGAGTCCCCAAAATATGAAGAGAGAATCTTCGCGATACTCAAAAGTAAAACACTAAAACTAAGAGCAGAAGGAAAATTATATTATAATCCTTTGGCAAAATTTTTTTCTAAGCCTTGGGAAAAAGGGGGGGGAAGCATTGATTGGAACCAGCGAAAACTAAAAAAGCTACAGCAACTAAGGACTTATAAAGTGGGAGAAAGTGCGGGACGAGCGCACATCCGTCAACGCGTCCCTCGCTGGTCATACGTATTACTCCGCGAGGTCGTATACGACCTGGGCGAACCCTTTGTGACCCAGCGGGGAGATGATGAGTGCTTTGATATTATATCAGCACAATACAAATATGAAATTATTTTGAATCAGGATACTCAAAATTTACTTATCAAAAATCTTTCTAAAGATAGTAATAACATTGATTCGCAGATTGCTAAAAAGATTAATGAGAAGGTTATGAAGGATTTGATCAAGAGTGGGGGAGACCCTTATAGTATTGACTTTGAGAAAAGCCTTGCTCATGTTCACGTTGGCAGCCTCACCACCAATATCGAGTGGAAAACCGAGAATAAGGACGTGTGGAGGACCTCCTTGAAAGCGGTGCGCGACCAATTTTGGCATCAGGATGACATCAAAGGTGTTGCGAGCGTCCTAAGGCGTAAAAACGGAGTTGTTGTAAGACAGATTGAAATGTTTCCGCATTCCCCTCTTTTTTTGGGCTTCTTAAACAGTACACTGTCTAGTTCTTTTAGGGTAGTGAAACCCCTTGTTTTGAAAATGCAAAATTTGATGCATAGGTTTCGAATCAAAAAAGGGGACTTTTTCACTCTTAAGGGACCTAAGAAAGAACAGACAAAAACAAAAAGGAAGACAAAAAGGAAGACAAAAAGGAAGATAGACGAAAAAAAAAGCAAAGCATTGAAAGAACGGAAAAAATTGAAAAGAATCAAAAAAGAGAAAATCGAACTAGACCCCGACGAAGAGCTGTTCCGGATGGATGGAATAGATTCATGGAATGAGCTTTATTATGGGCTAGGAATAAGAGGTATCATATTAATTTTTAACTCCTATTTGAGAAGATATATTGCATTGCCTTTAGCGATAATAGCTAAAAATATTGGTCGTATCTTATTTTTGCAGCAGCCCGAGTGGGCTGAGGATAGAAAGGACTGGGAAAACGAGACTCATCTTTTATGCAACGATGACGGTTTTGCTATAGGCGTCATATCCATCAAGAACTTTCCGGAGGAGTGGTGGGACTACGGTCTTCAGGTCAAAGTTTTATGGCCTTTAGAGTTGAAACCTTGGCACACAGCGGATGATAGACAAAGGATAACCAACGATTATGCTTTTATAAGGTCTGTCTGGGGACTAGCTGACTATCCTTGGGGTGGTACCCGACCCAACCGTTCCTTTTCCATTTTTTGGGGGCCCATTTTTAAAGAACTAGGCAAAAAAAGTCAAAGATTCGCAGCAGAAAAATTGGAAGGGAGCGCCTTTCGACTTATAAGAAGCGTTTTCAACCCAAAAATAAAGCAAAATTTTGTTAGAGTTCTAGGAAACGCAAAAGAAAGCATAAAACGGCTTAAAGAAAGCATAAAACGGCTTAAAGAAAGGGTTCTAGTTCTAAAAAGCACAATTTTGAAAATAATCAAAAAAAATACAAGATTGAAAGGGATAGGAGTAGATGAATCGAGTGAAACTCAAAAAGAAAAAGATTCTATAATCAGCAATGAGATAATTAATGAATCATTTAGTCAAATTCGATCTACAGCTTCTACAAATTCAGAAGAAAAAATACAAAATCTGATTAATAGAACAAGCACAATCAAAAATCAAATAGAAAGAATTACAAAAGAAAAAAAAAAAGTAACTCCAGTACTAAATAATAGTCCTAACAACAAAAAGCAAAATAATAATGTAGAATCAGCAAAAAATATTTGGAAAATTGTAAAAAGAAGAAATGTTCGATTAATAAGTAAATGGAATTATTTTCAAAATATTTTCATTGAAAAAATATACAAAATATACCTAGATATCTTTCTATGTATCATTAAGATTCCTAGAATCAATTTAACAAAAAAATTTTTTGAGAAAGACATTTCCAATACTGAAACAAATCAAAAAAGAATTACCTTTAGTTCGCCTATAAAAAATATAACTAAGCGGAAGTCACAGATTGTTCCGAAATTTGCTTCCTTGCCAAATTTATCTTCCCTGTCACAAGCATATGTATTTTACAAATTATCACAAACCCTAGTTAGTGATAAGTTAAGATCTGTTCTTCAATATCGCGGAACGTCTTTTTTTCTTAAGACTGCAATAAAGGATTCTTTTGAAAGACAGGGAATATTCCATTCCGAATTAAAGCATAAGAAACTTCGAAATTTTGGAACGAATCCATGGAAAAACTGGTTAAGAGGTCAGTCTCAATACAATTTATCTAAGGTTCATTGGGAGCGAGTAGGCGCACAAGCCTGGCGAAATAAAGTCAACCGACGCCATACGCCTCAAAATAACGATTTAAATAAAGGAGATTCATATGAAAAAGACCCATTACTTCATTCCAAAAAACAAGATGATTCTGAAGTATATTCATTAGTAAGAAATCAAAAAACTAAGTTTAAGAAAAACTATAAATATGATCTTTTAGCATATAAATACATTTCTTCTGAAACTAAGAAGGACTCCTCTATTTCTAAATTGCCATTACAAGTAAATAAGAGCCAAGAGGTCGACTTATTTGATATACCAGAGGAGATTGTTTTCAAGACTTATTTCAAGGATTGGATACTAGACAAGAAGTTTCTAGACAAGGTTTATCGAGACAGTACTTATCTACACAATTATCTAGACAATACTTATGTAGACAAGGATTATCACAAGGATTATCAGGATTATCTAGACAAGAGTTTTCTAGACAAGGTTTATTTCAAGGATTCTCTAGACCAGCTTTATCTAGAAACGAATTATTACGAGGATTATTACAAGGATTATCTAGACAAGGTTTATCTAGACAAGAATTCTCTAGACAATTATCTAGACAAGGTTTATATGTCTCTGAAAAAAATGCGAAAGAAAAAACCTGAAAGAAAATATATGGACTTTGATTGGAAGTTTTTAGAAAAATATCCAGTCAATTTGGAGGC